CCAAAAATGCATTTTTCCCTTTCTATGAACCAGTAAAGAGTGTCGAGGGATATACTTTCATTCCCAAAGCAAAAAGAAGTCTTGATTTCTTTTTGCTTTCCTATTTTTCCATTTCGCTTTTATTGTTTGTTAGGTTTGGAACTATGTAATTAATTGAAGTGGAAAGGCAATCTGATGATCCTTCATCAGAAGATTGTCCAAGGAAGACGCAAGGTGGGTTATAGAAAAAACAAGGAAACGGATGATAAATAAAATTTTTGAGTAATTGAGTCAGGAATCAAAATTGGAATTCGGTATGGATAAAAGAACTTCCTATGTTATACTATTCAAGTCTTGACAACGGGTTGATTTGATAGATCAGATATTGTTATTCATGATAGTGATCCGGTTCAAGATCATCAAGAGGTAATTCATTCATTGAATTTACAGACGATAGACAAAAGATTTATCATCTCTAGGGGATTAAATCCCGAGTTATTGCGAAGTAAAAAACCGATGAGATTATGGAAGTCAATATTCTTGCATTTATTGCTACTGCACTATTCATTCTAGTTCCTACCGCTTTTCTACTTATCATTTACGTAAAAACAGTCAGTCAAAATGATTAATTCAATTGAATTTGAAAATTCATTTGAATAAAACTTTCCTTCCAAGTTCTTATCAAAAATGGACAAAGTCAAATGAAAGGGATTCCAATTTCACGTCTTAACTTAAATGAAATGAGCGCACTATAATTATAGTCGGCAATTTTATAAGAGATAGATAGTATAAAAATGAATTTTTATACTATCTATCTCTTAGTCTATAAAGTTGTAATCTAGAATAAAGATAAAGGTTTAAGTTTCTATATATCAATCTACAATATTCTCTTCATATATGTGTATATTAATTCCATATCTATATATTCCATATATTGTATGGAATTGACATAAGACCCAATTTCCTACATCTATTTGTTATTTGTTCCGATCAATCTGAAATAATTCTTATCTGTAGGATTCTAATTCCTTTCCTTTTACTAATAAGGAAGGGGAAAACTCGCCTATTTTTAACGTCAGAACCGTGATATGAAATAAGTCGATAAAGCATAAACCGCCTTTCTAAAAATAGAAACCAAAGGGTAAATGCCCGATATGTAACTCGCCCGAGGCAAGATTTTATTATTGCCCAGTCTCTCCTTAAACAACCACTATCTCTATATCATTTCTCATAGAAAGTGCGTATACGCTTAACAAAACGACTTCTTTTTTGAAGAGTAAAAGGGAAATAAAAAAAAAAGAAAAAAGGTCCGGTCTTCCTTAGTATCCATCTATAAAGATAGTAAGAGCCCATTCCCATTGATTGAAATAGAAAATTTCGGAAGAATTTTAGGTTGGAATAAATTTCCAATCATCTGAATCCCTTTCTTTTCGAAGTACAAAGATGGGAATCGATGAAATATCTCTTTGATTGAAAAAGTATGATTCCTATCATAGATTACTCCATTGGAATCCAATGGGATTCCAAATTCAAAGAAAAGATTTGATTTTAAATAGTTCAAAAGAATGATCTATAAAACAATCGATACGGTTTGATTCCTGAACTCAATTAGTAGTACTTCTAAAGTCCACTTCTTCCCCACACTACGAGTGAAAGGGAAAATGTAAAGACTACCATTAAAGCAGCCCAAGCGAGACTTACTATATCCATGTGCATTATGTCCCCTATCTCTATAAATACGAAGGAATTTTTTTATTATTCCTCACTAATAATAGTGGAATTAATGTCGCAGAGTCAAAAAGGGGTTCTACCAAACACTATTGAGAAACCAATCCAATAAATCGATTATGATTTCGATTTTTTTGGTGATTCAGGCGACACCCGGATTTGAACTGGGGAAAAAGGATTTGCAGTCCCCCGCCTTACCACTCGGCCATGCCGCCAAAATGATACAAAATAGAATAGATGCAATTTTTCCCGGATTACTGAATTTTTATTGTACTTGCATTTTGACTTCTGTTTTCCTTAATCCTTTATTTCCTAAAATAAAAGAAAGACCCCTTTTGATTGGATTTGATCCATCCCTTATGATTGATTGTATAGTATCTGAAAATACACAATGCTAAAAACATTCTCTCGTTTTTCTATTGAGAAATCAAATGGGTATTTTTCAGACGAGAAATTAGAACCATTGACTATTGACCCCTTACTTCGAATTCATGAACGATTCTGGAATTTGAATTTCAAATTGTGTTTTCCTAATGACAAAATACAAATTGAGACAGAACGAATCAGTATTGATTTTTTAATCAAAAAATATTTCTCAATTTCAATTATAACAAAACATATGAGTTTATGTAAACCCCAGAACATAAATTGTTACACAGATATCTATTATTTAAATATATTGTCAATAAGGAATTATCATAAAATTATCCTACTTCATTTCATGCATTGAATGGGAATTTTCTTTTGATAGAGCACGCCCGGGGCTGTCGCTATCCCGAATAGAACCGGCAAT